CATATGAAATAGCTGATGGGATAAATTTAACAAAACTTTTCACTCAAGATCTCTTGCAGGAAAAAGATAATGTCCAACTTAGAATTGTCAATTATATCCTTTATGGAAACGGAAAGTCAATTCGTGGAATTTTTCACACAAGTATTCAATTAGTTCGGACTTGCTTAGTATTGAATTGGGACCAAGAAAAAAATGGTTCTATAGAAGAAGTTCATGCTTCTCTTGTTGAGGTAAGGGCAAATGATCTGATTCAAAATTTCATAAAAATTGAGTTAGTAAAGTCTAGTCTTTCATATGCCGAAAAAAGGTATGATACGGCGGGTTCGGGATTGATCCCCGATAATGGATTAGATTGCACCAATATCAACCCTTTTTTTTCGAAAGTGAAGATTTCAGTAGTTACTCAGCATCAAGCAACTATTGGTACATTGTTGAATCAAAATAAGGCTTTGATAATTTTGTCATCATTCAATTGTTCTCGAGTTGGCCCATGCCCATTCAATGGTTCGAAATATAACATCACGGCAAAAGAATTGAATCCCATAATTCTAATTAGGGATTTGTTGGGTCCCCTAGGTACTATTGTATCTAAAATAGTGAACTTTTATTCAGCTTACTATTTAATAACTCATAATCAGATCTTGGTAAACAAATATTGGATACTTGATAATTTGAAAGCGACTTTCCAAGTATTTGAAGTACTTAAATACTGTTTAATAGATGAAAATAGAAGGATTTATAATCCCAACCCATGCAATACCATCATTTTGAATCCATCCCATTTGAATTGGTGCTTTTTACATCACAATTATTGTGAAGAAACATCTACAATAATTAGCATTGGACAATTTATTTGTGAAAATCTATGTCTAGTTAAATATGGGACACATATAAAAAAATCTGGTCAAATTTTAATTGTTCATGTTGATTCCTTAGTTATAAGATCAGCTAAGCCGTATTTGGCTACTCCAGGAGCGACTGTTCACGGACATTACGGAGAAACCCTTTCTGAAGGAGATACATTAGTTACATTTATATATGAAAAATCCCGATCTGGTGACATAACGCAGGGACTTCCAAAAGTGGAGCAAATCTTAGAAGTGCGTTCGATTGGTTCAATATCGATGAACCTTGAAAGGAGAGTCGAAGGTTGGAACGAACGTATACCAAGAATTCTTGGAATTCCTTGGGGATTCTTAATTGGAGCTGAGCTAACTATAGCCCAAAGCCATATCTCTTTGGTTAATAAGATCCAAAAGGTTTATCGATCTCAAGGGGTGCAGATTCATAATAGACATCTAGAGATTATTGTACGACAAGTAACATCAAAAGTGTTGGTTTCAGAAGACGGAATGTCTAATGTTTTTTCGCCTGGAGAATTAATCGGATTGCTGCGAGCAGAACGAGCAGGGCGTACTTTAGACGAAGCGATCTGTTATCGGGCAATTTTATTAGGAATAACGAGGGCATCTCTGAATACTCAAAGCTTCATATCTGAAGCAAGTTTTCAAGAAACTGCTAGAGTTTTAGCAAAAGCTGCTCTACGGGGGCGTATTGATTGGTTGAAGGGTCTGAAAGAAAATGTAGTTCTGGGGGAAATTATCCCTATCGGTACCGGATTTAAAAAATTAGTGCACCGTTCAAGGCAAGACAAAAACATTCATTTTGAAATAAAAAAGAAAAATGTATTCAAGTTGGAAATGAGAGATATTTTGTTACACCATCGAGAATTTTTTTGTTCTTGTAGCCCAAAGAATTTCCATGACACATTAGAAAATTCATTTACGCGATTTCATAATTCCTAAGCAGATATTTTTTCTTTTTCCTTTCTAGTTTTGTTAAGTAAAAAAATGAAGTAAGTAATAAAAAAAATTAATAGTTCGGACTATGTATCAATGGTCAACCTTGTTATAAGGTTCCGTAGGAACAATTAGTTATTTCTAAAAAAAAAAAGAGAAAGCGCGGGAAAAATGACAAGAAGGTATTGGAACATCCATTTGGAACAGATGATGGAGTCGGGAGTTCATTTTGATCATGGTACTAAGAAATGGAATCCTAGAATGGTCCCTTACATTTCTGCAAAGCGTAAAGGTATTCATATTACAAATCTTACTAGAACTGCTTGTTTTTTATCAGAAGCCTGTGATTTAGTTTTTGATGCAGCAAGTCGAGGAAAACCTTTTTAATGGTTGGTACCAAAAATAAAGCAGCGGATTTAGTAGTCTCAGCTGCAATAAGGGCTCGATGTCATTATGTTAATAAAAAATGGCTCGGTGGTATGTTAACGAATTGGTCCACTACAGAAACGAGACTTCATAAGTTCAGAGACTTAAGAGGAGAACAAAAGATGGGGAAACTCAACTGTCTCCCTAAAAGAGATGCAGCAATGTTAAAGAGAAAATTATCGACTTTGCAAACATATCTGGGTGGGATCAAATATCTGACTGGGTTGTCCGATATTGTAATCATCGTTGATCAGCAAAAAGAATATACAGCTCTTCGAGAATGTGTCATTTTGGGAATTCCAACAATTTGTTTAATCGATACAAATTGTGACCCGGATCTTGCAGATATTTCGATTCCAATCAACGATGACGTTATAGCTTCAATCCGATTGATTCTTAACAAATTAGTATCCGCAATTTGTGAGGGTCATTATAGCTATATAAGAAGTCATTGATTATGATTATGTTATGATTAAGAATAATAAGATTAGTTAATTATTTTTATTTATTAGATTGGTTACTATTCTTGTCTTGCATTTTTTAAAAGAGATAAAATGGGATATTATGTTATGTGATTTCTTGGTATTTTAAATATATGATTAATGATGAAAGTAGATAAGTTGAAAAAGAGATGGTTGAATCAAAATAATTTTTTTTGTAGTTTGATTTCTGTCAGAGGGCACTATGAATGTTATACCATGTTCCATTAAAACACTCAAAGGATTCTACGATATATCAGGTGTAGAAGTAGGCCAACATTTATATTGGCAAATAGGAGGTTTACAAATTCATGCTCAAGTACTTATCACTTCTTGGGTAGTAATTGCTATTTTATTGGGGTCAGTTATCATAACTGTTCGGAATCCACAAACTATTCCTACCGACGGGCAGAATTTCTTTGAATATGTTCTTGAATTTATTCGAGACTTGAGTAAAACTCAGATTGGAGAAGAATATGGGCCTTGGGTTCCCTTTATTGGAACCATGTTCTTATTTATTTTTGTTTCTAATTGGTCTGGAGCTCTTTTACCTTGGAAAATCATACAGTTACCTCATGGAGAGTTGGCTGCCCCCACGAATGACATAAATACTACTGTTGCTTTAGCTTTACTCACGTCCGTGGCATATTTTTATGCGGGTCTTACCAAAAAAGGATTGGCTTATTTTGGAAAATACATTCAACCAACTCCAATCCTTTTACCAATTAACATCCTAGAAGATTTCACAAAACCTTTATCTCTGAGTTTTCGACTTTTCGGAAATATATTGGCGGATGAATTAGTAGTTGTTGTTCTTGTTTCTTTAGTACCTTCAGTAGTTCCTATCCCTGTCATGTTTCTTGGATTATTTACAAGCGGTATTCAAGCTCTCATTTTTGCAACTTTAGCCGCGGCTTATATAGGGGAATCCATGGAGGGTCATCATTGATTAGTTTTTAAAAGAGTCTTCTTTTTTTAAGCTTACCCCGACTGAGGCAATGCATGGTTCAAGAAAATATACTTGGTTCGGTAACATATACATATATAGATAGAAATAAGAAATCCATATATATGTCTATATGTAATGTCTATAAGTCCAGCTACAGTTTCTGTATATTTTTCGACGAATTTTTATAGAATCTGATTCAATAAAAAATGCGGGCGGTTTCCGTTATGAAAGAAACAAATGTATATGTGATAGTAGATATATATTAGTTATATATAGGGTTTATCCCTATCTATATATTTTTTTTTTCGAAGTTTTAGTTACTTCGATTCGATATTTTTTAGTGATCAAATAAGTAAGAATTTCTTGGTTGATTGTATCATTAACCATTTTTTTTTGGTGCGAGGAACCTATCATCATGAATCCACTGATTTCTGCCGCTTCCGTTATTGCTGCTGGATTGGCCGTAGGGCTTGCTTCTATTGGACCTGGAGTTGGTCAAGGTACTGCTGCAGGCCAAGCCGTAGAAGGTATTGCGAGACAACCAGAAGCAGAAGGAAAAATAAGAGGCACCTTATTGCTTAGTCTAGCTTTTATGGAAGCTTTAACCATTTATGGGCTCGTTGTGGCATTAGCACTTTTATTTGCAAATCCTTTTGTTTAATTTCACCCTAGAACGAAAATGTAAAAAAGTGCATTACACACTTTTTCTTCTTTTATTAATTCGTTGTGGTTTGCTTCTGTGAATTATATCACTATTTTACTCCTACAATTATGTATTTGTTGGAACAATACCCCGGGAAAGACTGATTTGAGGATGACGAATTAGTGGATTTGCTCGCTTTATTCCTTCCCGTCCTTCGGTTAGTACGATGGAATTTTTACTTTCTTTTTAGGAAGTGTTTGAACAGGGGAAATATTTTGCAATTTCTACAAGACCTAGGACCCAACTTAATAAGTATCTTATCGGAAACTTAAAACAAAGAAAAAAATTAAGAAAAAGAAATCGATCAAAAAAGGGCAAGTCAAGTGATACAAAAAGAACTCTGTTCTTTGTTAGTCCTATCTATAAGAGGAGAGCATATGAAAAATGTAACCGATTCTTTCGTTTCCTTAGGCCACTGGCCATCTGCCGGGAGTTTCGGGTTTAATACCGATATTTTAGCAACAAATCTAATAAATCTAAGTGTAGTGCTTGGTGTATTGATTTTTTTTGGAAAGGGAGTGTGTGCGAGTTGTATATTTCAAGAATAGGTTGGACCCAACCGGCTGCACTTTATTTATTTGTGTTATTTATATACATATTTTTTTTTTAGAATAAGATAAATAGGAAAAAAGTGTACAATCTCG